TGCCCTAACCATGGCGGAATATTTCCGGGATGTTAATGAGCAAGACGTACTTCTATTCATCGACAATATATTTCGTTTCGTTCAAGCAGGGTCCGAAGTCTCTGCCTTATTAGGCAGGATGCCTTCTGCAGTGGGTTATCAACCTACCCTTAGTACGGAAATGGGTTCTTTGCAAGAAAGAATTACTTCTACCAAAGAAGGATCTATAACATCGATCCAAGCAGTTTATGTACCTGCGGATGATTTGACCGACCCTGCTCCTGCCACGACATTTGCACATTTAGATGCTACTACAGTATTATCAAGAGGATTAGCTGCCAAAGGTATTTATCCAGCAGTAGATCCCTTGGATTCAACATCAACTATGTTACAACCTCGGATTGTTGGCGAGGAACATTATGAAACTGCGCAAAGGGTTAAGCAAACTTCACAACGTTATAAAGAACTTCAGGACATTATAGCTATTCTTGGGTTGGACGAATTATCCGAAGAAGATCGTTTAACTGTAGCAAGAGCACGAAAGATTGAGCGTTTCTTATCACAACCCTTCTTTGTGGCAGAAGTCTTTACTGGTTCTCCAGGGAAATATGTTGGTCTCGCAGAAACAATTCGGGGGTTTCAATTCATCCTTTCCGGAGAATTAGACGGTCTTCCCGAGCAGGCCTTTTATTTGGTGGGTAACATCGATGAAGCTACCGCGAAAGCTATGAACTTAGAAGAGGAGAGCAAATTGAAGAAATGACCTTAAATCTTTGTGTACTGACTCCTAATCGAATGATTTGGGATTCCGAAGTGAAAGAGATTATTTTATCTACTAATAGTGGACAAATTGGCGTATTACCAAACCATGCCCCCATTGCCACGGCTGTAGATATAGGTCTTTTGAGAATACGACTAAACGACCGATGGTTAACGGTAGCTCTTATGGGCGGTTTCGCTAGAATAAGTAATAATGAGATCACCATTTTAGGAAATAGTGCGGAAATTAGTACTGACATTGATCCACAAGAAGCTCAACAAACTCTTGAAATAGCTGAAGCTAACTTGAGTAGAGCTGAGGGTAAGAGACAAGCAATTGAGTCAAATCTAGCTCTCAGACGAGCTAGGACACGAGTAGAAGCTGTCAAAGTGATTTCCTATTAGTAGTCATCAATCAAAATCAAAAGAGTTCTTTATTATACACTACACACTACATTTGGATTCCACAATTTGAACACAATGAAGTCTAATCTGATTAATCTGATGATAGAACAAAAAAAGAGGATGGGTAGAAAAACTTATTAGATACCATGGAATCCGGTATCTAATAAGTTCTACCTACTATTGGATTTGAACCAATGACTCCCGCCGTATGAAAGCAATACTCTAACCACTGGGTTAAGTAGGCCATTTATCACCACAAAAAGGGTCTCCATCACTTCGATGGATTATAGGTAAAATTTGTTTTCTAAGCAATAGAAATCTTTTACCAGTAAACGTAAACGTATCAGAGAGTTATCATGTGGGATTAGGGGATACCCTTCTTGACAAGAAATTGTCTCTATGTTAAAATAGTTATGACAAGGGCTATAGCTCAGTTAGGTAGAGCACCTCGTTTACACGTGCGCCAATGCTTTTCAAGGGAGCCAATTATGCAATGACCATAATTGATCTTTTTTAGAAGTCGATGTCTTACTCCGTAGATTCGAGAGAACAAGAGAAAAATAGCCTGACAAATATTTGGTTTGATCCGATTAAGGTGCGAATTCCGGTGCCAAATCAAATAGAACCTGCCATTGTAAGGTCAATGCCAGTCCATTCAATGCCAGGCATAATGAGTATAAGGATCTCACAAAAGAACCTCTTTTCGTCCTATGAGCTTTGAGGTGTATGAAGTCTCATATTGGACTCTTGCAGCGGAGCGATAGAGACTGCATTTCACTTAGGTTGATCTAGGCCGAAGGCAGACCTAAATCAAGGTCACCCTTCTTTTAAACACTTTGGTATTGCTCCTATATCAGGATACAAATAATGAATCAGAGCACATGGAGCCATCTCATTATCTTCTTATCTTTCTGTAAAGAAAAATATGGTGAACTAACTGATCTTTACATCAGTTGATGAAAGAGCCCAATGCAACAAAATGCATGTTGGGTCTTTGAAACAGTTCGAATCATTTCGATAATAATAAGTTTTATCTGTTTTACCGAGAAGGTCTACGGTTCGAGTCCGTATAGCCCTAATACATTCCTTTTTTGTTTTGTATAGAAATTTGATTAGTAGTAGGAACAATAAAAGAAACACAATAATTCATTCCAACGGACCCAATTGGTATTTGTCAAATCTCGGATCAAATACCCATCTATCTTCATCCACTTTCATGAATGAATTACATATGATATTTTTCCTCTTTTCCTGCCCATGATCAAAGAATTAGTGATACACTTTTTTTTCTTTGGTATACCCAATCCCAGTCAATTTATGAAATGAAAATCATGACATAATCCTGTCTGAAGACTTC